ATCATTAAAATTTTGTCTATACTAATAGAAGTTTTTTCTTATTTTTTATTTATTTAGTATTTCATTTAGTTAGTATTTCATCAAAATTGAAATAAAAATAACTAAAACTACAAAAAGTAACCACTATTATACTATTAATAAATAATTATATATACTATATATATATATTAAAACGTTATGTATATAGAAACAGTAATGTATATGTAAACTAAGAATAGGATTTTTTAACGAATGCAATTAAGAATGACAAGATCGACACAAGAAAAGGAATTTTAGACATCCTTTTCTTGTGTCGAAGACTCGCAAGACAAATAATATTCCCTATAGTCCCTAAAATTTGTTGTTTCGCCGATTTCTAGTTCCTTTTTTTTTCTGCGCTTGCTTTCCTTATCTTATTTTAGTATCTAGTCAAATTTTTCCATTCTAATACAAAAAACTCTTGATTATTGATACATTCTATCAATTTCAATTGGTCACTAACGACAGAGTTACATCACACCCCCTCCCTTTTTTCACTACAAATTTGTATTGAAAAATAAAGAAAAGGGGGTAAAGTGAATTCTTCTTAATATACATACTAGGATTAGGACTATCAGACAAGTAATTCTTGACACCTGGTCGAAAAGGAATAGAAAGTCTAAAGAGAGGCAAAAAGGCTTTTGATAATTTTTTTGGTTCTTTCTTTTTTACGAATTTGATAAAACTAAATAGACAGATCTAAAAATTCATTTCGGATAATTGAACCTTCTCAAACTGTTTCTTTTTAAGAACCAAAAAGATTTGTGCCAAAACAACCGATCCTAAGAAGAACAAAAGGCCTTGGACACGTAATGGATCTTGAAGTACTATTTCCGCATCCCCCTGACCAAATCCACCCACATTAGGATTACTCGTTAATGGTTGATCGAGTTTAATGGATTCGCCCTCTGAAACAAGAAGTTCTAGGCCTCGAGGGATAATATCAATTACTTGGCGTTCATTCGATGCATCCACTATGGTTATTTCGTATCCCCCTTTTTCTTTTCGTAAAATTTTGCTTATTATCCCTCCTGCCGTAGCATTATAAACTGTATTGTTACTTTTGCTACCATCAGGATAAATCTGACCCCTTCCCCTGTTTCCACCTACGTATATAGGATATTTTAAGAAGTGAACATCTTTATTAGTAGCAGGGTCTGGGGCAAGAATAGGAAAGGTTATTTCACTATATTTTTGACCAGGAACAGGACCTATCACAAGAATATTTTTTTTATTGGGGCGATAATTCTGAAAAGACAGATTTCCTATCTTTTCTTTCATCTCGGGTGAAATACGATCGGGGGGGGCTAATTCAAACCCCTCCGGTAAAATAAGAACAGCTCCCACATTCAAAGCTCCTTTTTTACCATTAGCTAGAACTTGTTTTAGCTGCATATCATAAGGAATTTTAACAACTGCTTCAAATACAGTATCAGGAAGTACCGCTTGTGGAACCTCAATATCCACGGGCTTACTAGCTAAATGGCAATTGGCACATACAATACGCCCAGTTGCCTCTCGTGGATTTTCATAATTCTGCTGGGCAAAAATTGGATATGCACTTGAAATGGATGCCCAAGTTATTATATATATCATGAGTGAGACAGATATGGAGCGAGTAATCTCTTCCCTTATCCAAGAAAAGGTATTTCTAGTTTGCATGGTCCAATCATTTATCCAGAAAATTTCTACAATAAAGTTAGGTAGGTCGATAATATACTTCCCTAGCCACAATTCTGCTATTTACATTTACTGAAAAAAGAAATTTTTTTTGTTGAAATATACAAGGAATCCCTCGTGGGTAAAAAAGAGTAAAGTAAATACGACTTTGATTTGGTTATGATGTATAAAGTAAGAAAGATTAGAATTGGATCCGTGAATCTTTTTTTAGTCATTTATTGCATGATAAATCACTACAAGTGACGGAGATACACGATTTAAATAACGAAAGATCCAATATTTAAAAATTGTATCAAGAATGACTGGAAAGGTAGAAACTAGACCGGATAAAATTTGCTCATAATGAGCAAACCCAAAATCTTTGTAAATATAACCAATCATTAGTTCCCAACCGTGAGGCGAATGGAATCCGATACATAAATCAGTTAATAAAAGAATCGAAAAAGCTTTAATTGTATCACTTAAATTATATAGGAATTCTTGAACCCAAGAATTGAGAATAAAAAGCTTTTCCTTACCCCAAAAGGAATAACCACTTAGAATAACGAAAGATATTAGATTTGTCGAGAAGTGCAAGATTGTATGGATACGATACTCATTGTGTATCTTGATGAATTGGATCGTTTCTTTGTGGATTCCTAGACGAAATTGTTGTAAATCGGTTTCGGGGTATTCCTTTATCATTTCATCCAGCTGGAATAGTTCCTCTAATTGTATGAATTTTTCTAGAACACTTTTTTCTTGAATATCATTCAAGAAAGTTTCGCATTGTCTAGTATTCCACCAATTAGTAATCCAAGTTTTCAAACTTTTATTACAGCAGAGAGAGATCAACCAGGGCAAAAAGACTATAGATGTAAAATAAAAAAAAGGAATGAATGCTTTCTTTTTTGCCATTTTGAATCTGTGAATTGTTAATGAACCTACCGCATTTGTTGATTCTATTAGATCTACTATTTCTATCGAGCATGAGTTTCTATTCTAATTCGAATAGAATGTATTGAGCCTATTCGAATAGAATCTATTGAGCCTATAATCCCTTTTATCTTTTTCTTTTGATTCAATACTTAGTCTTTGCTTTGAATCTAGAAAGAATACAGAAATATTGAATCTAGAAAGAATACAGAAATAGACTCAGAATACACTTCCAATTTGAATCAAGAAAAAATTGGATTTCCAGGATGTTATTCCCCCTTTTTTCGATCAATACTAAAAGAACTTTTTAACTTTTTAAAAATAAAAAATATGATTCTATTTTCGAGACGAATAAACTCCCTTTCTTTTCTATCAAAAATAACAAAAAAAAAAAACGAGCATAAAAGAATAGATGAATGTTCAATTGAAAAAAACGAAAGCAATTCTTTCGTTTTTTCTTCCTACTGCCAAAGTTTTTAGTCTTTAAATTTTAAAAATGAATTCATTTCAAAATACTTCAATTGGTACACGCAAGAAGTAAGCCAATTCAGCAGCTTTTTGCTCAATTTCTCGTGTAGTAAAATTCTCATCAGTACGAATTAAAGGAATAGCCCCTTGACCTCGAATTTCCATATAAAGGACACGCCGAGCAGAAACACCCTCCTTAACTTCGATTCTGATGGACTGAATATCTTTCATAAGGAATCGTAAAAAGATGCGACGGCTTTTTCCAGGAAATCCCCAACGAAAAATACGTACTATCCCTTCTTTTCGGTCGAAAAGATCATAACCACTACCCACATTCCACAAAATAGTGCACCACAAATAGCAACTAATAAAGAGACCCGCGATCCCATAGAAAGACATCACAATCCCTTGTGGAAAAAAAATGATTTGCTGAGACGCAACTAACGATATAAAATTTCTACCAAGATAACTGGAAGTTCCAACCAATAAGAATCCCAATGAACCTAAAAATAGGATAAAGGCCCAGCAGAAATTACTTGTTTTTCGAGACCCCGTTATAAATTCTATCCATAGAGATTCTGATCGCCAACTCATATATATTAGATCCAGTTATACAATTTTTTGGAATTGAGAAAATATGACTTTCCTTTTTTTGTTTTCAAAGTAACTCTGATCAACTATAACTATTTTGTTGTGAACCTTTACCTTAGGAGTAATTCATATAATTGTTTATATCTAAAATAATAACATCTCCTTCCTTTATATGATCCCCTATAACTATATACATACAAATAAATACATTGACTTGAATTTCATACAGCGGTCTGATGATGATCCATTTTTCAAAAGAGCGCAAATTTCGTTACCCCATATAATATGGTTACACATGCATAAAAGCTTTTTTTAGTTATGTTTGTAGGAATCTATGTGTTATACAATATTCTACCAAATGGGTCTTATCAAATCGACGTTTAAAAAAAAAAAGGGGGAGTGATACAATTCGGTCTCATCCGACCTAAAAAATCTTATTTTTTTGAATATGAAGAAATAAAGAAGCCATTGCAAGTGCCGGAAAGACTAGGCCTACTAAAGGCACAAAAATAGAGGGTAAGTTGTTGAAAGTTGTCATAAAATGGGGTACCTCAATTTAATATTTGTACCTGTTATTGTTATATTCTGAATTCTAAAGATATCTTAGAATATCTTGTATTTTTATTATTTCTATTATATATATTATATAATTATACTAAGTATCTTTAAGTAAATATATATCTAATACTAATATACAACCCAATAGAAATATATAGAATAGAACCTACTAGAAATAGAATAAAAAAATAGGTACAAGAAACGCCAAACTAAATAAATGGACTTATTAATCTTTCAAAATAAAATAGATGTATTATCATAACCTCCCTGTTAGATTTATTATTCTTTTTGTTCTTTTTGTCTTCTACTTCTACTTCTAATAGTCATTAATAAATAATAGTCATTAATAAAGAAAAAATTTTATTCCATTAAAATATAAAATTTGAATTTCTACAAAATTGATTGGAATCTGATCCAACAACAGGGAATTTTCGGGAAATGCAAAAAGATGTAAGACTCTCTATAGATCTATATCTCTATTTGAATTATCTATACATATGCAAGCAAGAGAGGAAAAAACTTTGTTTAATTTTTCTAGTCTAATTTGAACTTCCCGAAAGCAAAAATTAACTTTTTATTTTGTTGATAAAGGTTTACTGAGTAGTAAACAAGAATATCGATAAAAAAATGATTCGAAAGAAAAAATTTTCAGGGTTTTCGTTTAATTCTGATAAACTAACTGTTCTATTTTATTTCATTTTTGTTCAAAGGAAAAAAAGCATGGAGCTGAAATAACTCATTCACAACACCTTTTAAAAGATTACGTGGTA